ATTATAAATAACACTTATTTCAATATTTTGATTTTTTATTAAATGTTTTATTATTTGCTGGATAAAATTTTTAGTAACGTCTTTCTGGCCCTTCCATGCCGGTTTCCATTTACTTTTTTTGATTTCGAAAATTCATATGCCTGATGGTTTTATAATAAGATCTTATATTTATATTAAATCCATATTAATTAATAGAATTATCCAAATATTAAATAATAAGAGCTTATATATATATATATTATATTAATTAATAGAATTATCCAAATATTAGATAATAAAAGCTAATTTATAAATCAATATTTATTTAAATGAAATAAAATTTAAAGAAAGAATTAATAATTATCTAATTATAGTATAAGTATTTATTATAATAAGATCTTATATTTATATTAAATCCATATTAATTAATAGAATTATCCAAATATTAAATAATAAGAGCTTATATATATATATATTATATTAATTAATAGAATTATCCAAATATTAGATAATAAAAGCTAATTTATAAATCAATATTTATTTAAATGAAATAAAATTTAAAGAAAGAATTAATAATTATCTAATTATAGTATAAGTATTTATTATAATAAGATCTTATATTTATATTAAATCCATATTAATTAATAGAATTATCCAAATATTAAATAATAAGAGCTTATATATATATATATTATATTAATTAATAGAATTATCCAAATATTAGATAATAAAAGCTAATTTATAAATCAATATTTATTTAAATGAAATAAAATTTAAAGAAAGAATTAATAATTATCTAATTATAGTATAAGTATTTATTATAATAAGATGTTGTATTTATATTAAATCCATATTAATTAATAGAAGTTATCCGACCCCATCTATTTCTGAGCGTAAAGGGGAGATAGTTTACTAAGCCGTTTGTTTAAATTATTTTTTATCTATTGATTTTTTTAATTTATTGTTTATTAATATCTTTTTAAGAAGAAGTTGTCTCCTTATTTGTTTGTGGATATAAAGTAGATGTTTGACCCCATCTATTTCTGAGCGTAAAGGGGAGATAGTTTACTAAGCCGTTTGTTTAAATTATTTTTTATCTATTGATTTTTTTAATTTATTGTTTATTAATATCAAAATAAAGTTTTATCCTTGCTTTTTAGTCTTTTTGATTTTGCTTTACATATTATTTTTGTTTTCTAAATGATAAAATTTGTAGTGTTTTATATTGTTTGTCAAGGTATCTTGGATACAGTAAATTTTATATTTCTGGCTAATATCGTGCCAGCAGTCGCGGTTATACGTTAGGGGAGAAAGACTATTTTTGGTTAGCAGTAAAATCTTATTTTTTATACTTATTTTAATTTTTAGGTGGAATTTATAATTTATTATATTTTATCCTTTTTGTTCTGTGAAACTTGGAGTTAAGACAAGGATTAGATACCCTTTTATACCAGGTGTTAATTTATTATGCTTGGGTAGTATTTGTTAAGTTCTTGAAACCTAAAGGATTTGGCGGTATTTTAGTCCTTTCAGAGGAACCTGTCCCTTAATCGACATTCCACGATTATTAATTACTTAATTTTGTATTCAGTTTGTATACCTCCGTCATAAGAATATCTTTTTAGAGTTAATTTTCTTTTCTATTAAATGTAAAAATGTCAGGTCAAGGTGCAGCTTATAATTAAGTGGAGATGGGTTACATTGAAATTATTCATACGGTTACACATTTTTATTTTGTGTTTAAGGTGGATTTGAAAGTAAATTTATTTATTAGGTTTTTTGATTATTGGCTCTGAAATATGCACACATCGCCCGTCGCTCTCATAATAAGGTGAGATAAGTCGTAACATAGTAGGCGTATCGGAAGATGTGCCTGGTACGCTCAAATTATAGCTCTATTAGAGAGCTTCTCATTTACACTGAGAGGGTTACTGTGCAATTCAGTTTGATTTGATATTCATTATCTTACTTTTATTTATTTATTTATTTATTTTGAGAAGTTTCTTTTTATTTAGTATAGTTTATAGAATTATAATTTTTAGTAATAGTTTATTAGTACCGTGGGGGAATTTTTGAAATATTTTGAAATATTTATTTTTTATAAAGTATATTTTGTTTATATTACCTTTTGTATCAGGGTTGATTAATTTTTAAAAATTTATTTTTTTTTCTCGATTTTATAAGAGCTGATTAATATAATTTGTTTACTGTGGTATAATTATCAATAATATTAATCTGTAAAGAAATTTTATTCGTTTATAATGGTATCTAGTTTTTTAAGAATTAAATTTAATTTAGATTTATAATTTACGATTTTGTTTTAAAAAATTTTTATTTTATGAATTTAAAATAATGGGGGATTAGCTCTTTTGTTTTTCTAAAATTTTTTTGTTGTTGAATTTTTGTAGGGTTAGAAGCGCCCATCCTTGATTACGTTATAGTACTGATTTATTTATTTTCGATTTATTTTTTATTTAGTATATTATTAAAATGTTTTATTTATTTTTTTAATAAAAGTTATTATGATTGAATTAGTATATTTAATTGTTTAATGTGTTTTGGATTTTTATGTTGGGCTAAGGAACTCGGCAAATATAATGTTCGCCTGTTTATCAAAAACATGTCTTCCTGTTTTTATTGGAAGTCTGACCTGCCCAGTGATTATTTTAACGGCCGCGGTATATTGACCGTGCAAAGGTAGCATAATCATTAGTCTTTTAAAAGGAGGCTGGAATGAAAGGTTTGACGAGACATTTACTGTCTCAGCCTTAATTATTAAAATTTAACTTTTGAGTTAAAAGGCTTAAATTTTGTTGGAAGACGAGAAGACCCTATAGAGCTTTATGGTTTTTTCTTTATTTTCTTTATAATTAGTTTTATTGATTAAACTTTTTTGTTGGGGTGACAAGAAATATATATTTAACTTTTTTATTTATAATACATTTATTTATGATTTATTAGATCCATTATTAGTGATTATTAGAGTAAGTTACCTTAGGGATAACAGCGTAATCTTCTTTAGGAGTTCGTATTTGCAAGAAGGATTGCGACCTCGATGTTGGATTAAGATTATAATTGGGTGCAGTTGCTCAATGATATAGGTCTGTTCGACCTTTAAATTCTTACATGATCTGAGTTCAGACCGGTTTAAGCCAGGTCGGTTTCTATCTCCAATTTTTTGGTAATTTTTAGTACGAAAGGACCATTATTACAAAATATTTTTTGCAGCTTTGTTTAATATTAACTATTTTGGCAGAAAAGTGTTATGAATTTAGAATTCATTTATGTAGAATTAATTTCTACAAATAGTACTTGCAGTTAGAAGATATTATTATGAATTTTGTTGGCGGTTTGGTTTTGGTTGTTGGTGTTTGGTTAGGCGTTGCTTTTTTAACTTTATTGGAGCGTAAGGTATTAGGTTATATACAAATTCGTAAGGGCCCTAATAAGGTGGGTTATTGTGGTATTGTTCAGCCTTTTTCTGATGCTATTAAACTTTTTAATAAGGAGCAGACTTTTCCTATAAGATCTAATTATTTGCCTTATTATTTTTCTCCTGTTTTTAGTTTATTTATTTCTTTATTTTGTTGGTTGGTAGCTCCTTTTTATTCTGGCTTATTTATATTTAATTTTGGTCTTTTGTTTTTTCTTTGTTGTACTAGTTTGGGGGTTTATACTGTTATAATTGCTGGCTGGTCTTCTAATTCTGTTTATGCTTTGTTAGGGGGGCTTCGTGCTGTTGCTCAAACTATTTCTTATGAAGTAAGCTTGGCTTTAATTTTAATGTCTTTTATTTTTTTGTCTGAGGGGTATTCTTTGATTAATTTTTCTTTTTTTCAAAATTACTTATGATTTGCTTTTTTGAGTTTTCCTTTAATAATTATTTGGTTTGCTTCTTGTTTGGCTGAAACGAACCGCACTCCTTTTGATTTTGCTGAAGGGGAGTCTGAGTTAGTTTCGGGGTTTAATGTTGAGTATAGTAGAGGGGGATTTGCCTTAATTTTTATATCTGAATATGCCAGAATTCTTTTTATGAGAATACTTTTTGTGATTATTTTTATAGGGGGAAATATTTATTCTTTTGTGTTTTTTTTTAATTTGGTTTTAATTTCTTTTGCTTTCATTTGGGTTCGTGGAACTTTGCCTCGCTATCGTTACGATAAGCTTATATATTTGGCGTGGAAAAGATTTTTACCCGTTTCCTTGAATTATTTGGTTTTTTTTATAGGGTTAAAGTTGTTTATTATATCACTTGTAGCTTAGTGTATAAATTTTAGCAAAACTAATAAAGTATACCTTTATCTAATGCTTTCAAAACATTTGCTTCTTAAAGCTTATTAGTTAATATAGTGTATTGTCTCAAATCTTTATTAATATAGGGTGAATAATATAGAATGAAAAGTATAATACTGTTAAAATTTGTCCAGTAATAATATATGGGTCTTCAACTGGTCGTGCCCCAATTCATGTTAGTAAAATTACTATTCTTACTAAGGTTCAAAATAATATTTGGTTGATTGGGTAAAATTGTAACCCTTTAAAATTTCTATTATATAAAGGTAAGATAAATAGAATTGCGATAGATATTACTAGTGCAATAACCCCTCCTAATTTATTAGGGATTGATCGTAAAATTGCGTATGCAAATAAAAAATATCATTCTGGTTGAATATGTACGGGGGTCACTAATGGATTCGCTGGGATGAAATTATCAGGATCTCCTAATATATATGGATTTATTAATGATAATATTGTTAATATAGTGATTAATACTAGAAATCCTTGTACATCCTTTCATGTAAAGTATGGGTGAAATGGCACTTTGTCCATGTCTCTATTTAATCCTGTTGGGTTATTTGATCCTGTTTGATGTAAAAATAGTAAATGTACTATTGTTGCAGCTGCAACAATAAATGGTAGGACGAAGTGGAATGTGAAAAATCGAGTTAGTGTTGCGTTGTCTACAGCAAACCCCCCTCAAACTCATTGCACTAGTGTTGTTCCTAAGTATGGAATGGCTGATAATAAATTTGTAATTACTGTCGCCCCTCAAAATGATATTTGGCCTCATGGTAATACATAGCCTATAAATGCTGTTCCCATTACTAGAAATAGAATAATTACTCCTACTGATCATGTGTGAACATATTTATATGATCCATAGTATATATTCCGCCCAATATGTAAATAGATACAAATGAAAAAAAATGAAGCCCCGTTTGCGTGTAGGGTTCGTAATAATCACCCATAATTTACATCCCGGCAAATGTGGTTTACTCTATAAAATGCTATTTCAATATTAGCTGTATAATGTATTGCTAAAAATAACCCTGTTGCAATTTGTAATACTAAACATAGTCCTAATAATGATCCAAAGTTTCATCATATTGAAATGTTTGAAGGGGTTGGCAAATCGATTAGTGCGTTATTTCCAATTTTAAATAGTGGGTGTCTTAATCGTATTGGTTTATTCATTAGTTGCTTCTTCGTAAAGGCCCTTGATGTGATTCAGTAATTTTTACTACAACAATTAGGGTTAAAAATAAATATATTACCGCTAAAATTGTTATAATATTATTAGGATAATTAAACATTCTTCTTGTTTGTCAAACCTCTGATTGATTATCTATTGGGAATATTTCTTCTGAATTATTAAATATTGTTATAGGATCAGTTGTTATTAAAGGTAGTATAATTAATACTGGGATTATTATTCATATAACGGACTTTCTTGTTTGAAATAGCTCGTTTGAGGCCACTCTGGTTATGTAAATAAATAATACTAATATCCCCCCTAGGAATACTAAAAATAAAATGTAGGAAAATCAGGCATTTTGGGCCATAGCTCTTGTTATGATACAAATATAAACGGTTTGTGCAAGTAAAATAATGCCTATTGATATAGGATGTTTTATTTTTATGAAAAGAGTTCTGTTAATTACTCCTGTGATAGTAAATATTAATTGTCTGATGCAGAGAATATTTTATTTAAAATTTTAATTTTGGGGATTAAAGATGGATTATTTTATTCTTCTCTGATTGTGATGGGGGGAGTTTTAGGAGAATTATTATTCTCTATTTCGGTTTACAAGACCAATGTTTTATTTAAACTACTATAACTAATGTTGATTTTTTATAAGATTTTTTTCTTGTTTTTTTGTTTTATGGGTCTTTTGTCTTTTGTTGGTAAGCGTAAGCATTTGCTTTCTACTTTGCTTAGTTTAGAATTTCTTGTTTTGTCTTTGTTTTTTTATATGTTTGTTGTTTTGGTTTTTAATGTTTTTGATTTATATTTTCTTATATATTTTCTTACTTTTAGTGTGTGTGAAGGGGCCTTGGGCCTGTCTATTTTAGTTTCAATAATTCGTAGTCATGGTACAGATTATTTTGGAGCCTTTAATATGTTACAATGTTAAAGTTCATTTTTTTTGTTGGGTTTTTGATCCCTTCTTGTTTTTTTGTTAATTATTGAGTTATACTTTCTTTTTTATTTGTTGGTTCATTCCTTTTTATGACTTTTGGTAATTTGAATTTTTTAATTTATGATTCTGGATATTATTTTGGTTGTGATGTTTTGAGTTATGGTTTAATTCTTCTTAGTTTTTGGATTTGTTGTTTAATGATTATTGCTAGTAGTGGTGTTTATTTTAATAAAAATTATGTAAACTTTTTCTTTTTCTTTAATATTTTATTGTTACTTTTTTTATTATTAACTTTTTCTAGTTGCAGATTATTTATGTTTTATTTGTTTTTTGAGGCTTCTTTAATTCCTACCTTTTTTCTTGTTTTGGGTTGGGGGTATCAGCCTGAGCGTATACAGGCCGGTATTTATTTGCTTTTTTATACCCTTTTTGCTTCTTTACCTTTACTTCTTTCTATTTTTAATGTTTATCTTTCTGTTTTTACTTTAAATGTTTTTATATTTTTTTCTTCTGTTTATTTTGATTTTGGATTTTATATATATTTATTTTTGGTTCTTGCTTTTTTGGTTAAGATGCCTATATTTATTTTTCACTTATGACTTCCTAAGGCTCATGTCGAAGCCCCTGTTGCGGGTTCTATAATTTTGGCCGGTGTTTTGCTTAAGTTAGGGGGGTATGGTCTGTTACGTGTTTTTTCTTTAATTTACTTTTTAGGTGTTTCTTTTAATTATTGGTTTGTTAATATTGGTTTGGTTGGAGGTGTTTTGGTTAGATTGATTTGTTTACGCCAAGTTGATCTTAAGTCTTTAATTGCTTATTCTTCTGTTGCCCATATGGGAATTGTTTTGGGAGGATTGATAACTTTGACTTATTGGGGGTTAAGAGGTTCTTATACTTTAATGATTGCTCATGGTTTATGTTCTTCTGGTATGTTCTGTTTGGCTAATATTTCTTATGAGCGGTTGGGTAGTCGTAGTTTATTAATTAATAAGGGATTAATAAACTTAATACCTAGAATGGGCCTTTGATGGTTTTTGCTTTGTTCTTCTAATATGGCAGCCCCTCCTACTTTGAATCTTTTGGGGGAGATTAGATTATTGAATAGTTTGGTTTCTTTTGGTTGAGGATTTATGATTGTTTTGTCTCTTCTTTCTTTTTTTAGTGCGGCCTATACTCTTTATCTTTATTCTTTTTCTCAACATGGAAAAATTTTTTCTTGTCTTTATAGTTGTAATTCTGGATTTTTTCGTGAATATTTACTTTTATTTTTGCATTGGCTGCCTCTTAATTTGTTTATTTTAAATGTTGATTTGTTTTTTAATTGAGTTTAATTCTAAGTAGTTTAATTAAAATTACGATTTGTGGTGTCGTGGATGTAGTGTTTATTACCTTGGGTTATTAATTGACGTTCAAATATTTGTTATTTATTTTTTGTTTTTTTGTTTTTTATAAGACTATTCTGTATTTTTTGGGGCCTTTATTTTCGTTTGTATAATTTGTGTTATTTTTTGGATTGGGAGGTTGTTTCTTTAAATTCTTCTTCGGTTGTAATGACTTTTTTGTTTGATTGAATGTCCTTGCTTTTTATGGGGTTTGTTCTTTTTATTTCTTCAATGGTTGTTTTTTATAGAATTGGGTATATGGAGGGCGATTGTTATATTTCTCGTTTTATTATTTTAGTTATTTTATTTGTTCTTTCAATAATGTTACTTATTATTAGCCCAAATATAATTTCTATTCTTTTAGGGTGGGATGGTCTTGGTTTAATTTCTTATTTGTTGGTTATTTATTATCAGAATTTTAAATCTTATAGTGCTGGAATATTAACTGTGTTGTCTAATCGTTTGGGTGATGTTGCTTTTTTAATGGCCATTGCTTGGATACTTAATTTTGGCTCTTGGAATTATATTTTTTATGTTGATTTATCTCTTGATGTGCTTGAAGCTAAGGTTATTTCTTTTTTAATAATTTTTGCTGCTATGACTAAAAGTGCTCAGATTCCTTTTTCTTCTTGATTGCCTGCTGCAATGGCGGCCCCTACTCCTGTTTCTGCTTTGGTACATTCTTCTACTTTAGTTACTGCTGGTGTTTATCTTATGATTCGTTTTAATTCTTTAATTTTAAGTACTGATTTTGCTAAGTATTTGCTTTTTATTGGAGGACTTACTATGTTTATGTCTGGGTTGGGTGCTAATTTTGAGTTTGATCTGAAAAAAATTATTGCTCTTTCGACCTTGAGTCAGCTTGGTTTAATAATAAGAATTCTTTCTATGGGCTTTTGTGATTTGGCCTTTTTTCATTTGTTAACTCATGCCTTATTTAAGGCTTTACTTTTTATATGTGCGGGGGTTGTTATTCATAATTTAGGGGATTGCCAAGATATTCGTTATATGGGGGGGTTGGTTGATTATATACCTTTAACTTTCGCTTGTTTTTGCGTTTCTAATTTGGCCTTGTGTGGTATACCTTTTCTTGCTGGATTTTATTCTAAGGATTTAATTTTGGAAATTAGTGCTTTTAGATCATTAAATTATTTAAGTTTTTTGTTTTATTTTGTTTCTACTGGTTTTACTGCTAGATATACGGCCCGTTTGATTTTTTTTTCATCTGTGGGGGGCGTTAATGGTTTTACTTTTAGTTCAATTAGTGATGAGGGATGAGAAATACTTAAGGGCATATTGGGAATGGTTGTTTTTGCCACTATTGGAGGAAGCTGCTTATCTTGATTTATTTTCCCTTGTCCTTATATGATTTGTTTACCTTTTGAGTTAAAGACTTTGGCTTTAACGGTTAGATTTATTGGTGCTTTTTTTGGTTATTTATTTTCTCTTTTTCCTTACAATTGAAATTTATTTAGATTGCATTTTATTTTTCCTACGTTTTTTTTAGGGTCAATGTGATTTATACCTTACATTAGTACTCAAGGTATTTGTAATTATCCTCTTATTTCTGGACGGTTGTTAGTTAAGAGATTTGATCATGGGTGATGTGAGTTTTTTGGGGGTCAGGGAATATATAAGACTTTTCTTGATTTTTCTGTTTTTGGGCAGCAGGTTCAGTCTTATTTAGTTAAAATTTATTGATATCTTTTTGTCTTTTGTTATATTGTTTATTTATTTTTTATTTGAATAGCTTAATTCTTAAAGCTCCACTTTGAAGCTGTGGTTATGATATATTTTATCTTCAAGTATTTATAGGAAATTATTTTCCCATTATTACATTGAAAATGTAATGTTTTTTTTAAACTACATAAACTTAAGAGTATTAACGGATTTTAACCGCTAGAGTTATAAGTTAGCAGCTTATTCTCGTTTTCAACCTACTCTCTTAATTGGAATTATTTATTCAATATTATCATTAACAGTGATATGCCTCTCTTTTGGCTTCAATTAATTTAAATGAAGGTATTTTAATACCAATTGTCAGGTCGAAACTGATTGTAACTTTTACTTTTCATTTAAGGCAGATTGAATTTATTTCAATACTTTTTGAATGCAAATCAAATGTTATTATTAACTACAGCCCTTAGTTTGATCATTCAAGAGCTCCTTGATACCATTCATAATATAGTCCTACTAGTAATACTAGGATGAACATTGTGAATGTAATTATCCATTCTGTTGGTGATGAAGTATTTATTACTATTATGGCTGGTAAAATAATTGCGATTTCTACATCAAAAATTAAGAAAATTACTGCAATTAAGAAAAACTTTAGTGAAAATGGGATTCGTGCTACGTAAAATGGGTCGAATCCACATTCAAATGGTGTATTTTTTTCACGGTCGGTGATTGATTTTTTAGACAGTAATGATGCTATTATTATTATTACTGTTGCTAATATAATTAATGTCGCTCCTATTATTGTTGTTAAGTTCAATACTTATTTTGGCTTATGTTAGCCAATCCTTTTGATTGGAAGTCAAATATACTTTTATACTAAACAAGTAACTACCTCATCAGTAAATTGAAATGTATAGGAATAGTCATACAACGTCTACGAAATGTCAGTATCATGCTGCGGCTTCGAAGCCGAAGTGATGTGTTGATGAAAAATGATTTTTTTGGTGTCGTAATAAGCACACTATTAAAAATGTCGTACCAATAATTACATGCAATCCGTGAAATCCTGTTGCGACAAAGAATGATGACCCATAAACTGAGTCTGCGATTGTAAATGGGGCTTCTAAATATTCATATGCTTGTAAAATTGTGAAGTATACCCCTAGTAAAACGGTAAAAAATAGCCCTTGTGCCGTTATTGAGTGATTATTTTCTATTAATCTGTGATGTGCCCATGTTACAGTTACCCCTGATGCTAATAGAATAGATGTGTTTAATATAGGGATTGATATTGGGTCAAATGGTGAGATTCCTATTGGAGGTCAAATATTTCCTAGTTCTACTGCTGGGGCCAATCTTCTATGGAAATATGCTCAGAAGAATGAGAAGAAAAATAGTACTTCTGATGTAATAAATAGAATTATCCCTCATCGTAATCCATTTACTACTGAATAGGTGTGTAATCCTTGTATTGTTCCTTCACGCGAAATATCACGTCATCATTGGTATATAGTTATCACGACTAATACGGTTCCTGTGATTATTAATTCAGTGTTATATAAGTGAAATCATTTTACTAGTCCTGTAACTATTGCTATGGCTCCAATAGCCCCTGTTAAAGGCCAAGGTCTTTGATCTACTAGATGATATGGGTGGTTTTGGTGTGTTGACATTAGTTTACTTCTCTAGAATAAAGTGTTCTTAATACTGCGAATACGTAAGATTGAATAATTGCTACTGCTGATTCTAGTATTAATAGTGCTATTTGTGTAATTAATAATAACATTATAATTGAATATGTAATTGATGGGCCGGTGTTTCCTAATAATGTTATTAATAAGTGTCCCGCAATTATGTTTGCTGCTAATCGTACAGCTAAGGTTCCTGGGCGAATTATGTTTCTAATAGTCTCAATACATACTATGAACGGTATTAAAACAGGGGGAGTACCTTGTGGTACTAAATGTGCAAATATATGTTGGGTGTGGTTAATTCAGCCGTAAATTATAAATCTCAATCATAATGGTAATGCTATTGTTAGTGTTATTACTAAATGACTAGTTCTAGTGAAAATGTAAGGGAATAGGCCTATAAAATTATTAAATAAGATTAGTGTGAATACGGAAATGAAAATAAATGTTCTTCCATTAATTCCATTTGTTCCAATTAATGTTTTGAATTCTTTGTGGAGGGTTCTTGTGATTTTGTTTCATATGATTGTTATTCGTGATGGTACTAATCAAAATATTATGGGTAAAATAATAATTCCAGAGAATGTAGATACTCAGTTTATAGAAGTTCTTATAATTGAGGATGTCGGATCAAATACTGAGAATAAGTTTCTTATCACTTTCAGTTTATTTTTTTGGTAATTTTTATCTCTTGTATTGTTTTTTCAATTATTGGAGTATATATATAGTAATTAATTGTTCTTACTACTATTAAAGTTATGCAAAATATCGTAAATATAATTAGTCATCTTATTGGTGCTATTTGTGGGATTAAAAGATATTGATTTATCAATAATTTTAGTTTGACATTCTAATGTTATTTTTTAACTAATCTTTTCATTAGGAGTATTTCGTTATTTTACTATTTTATGGTTTAAGAGACCATTGCTTACTTTCAGCCACCTAGTGAGGCTTCATTTATTTTTTTAATTCAGTCAATAAATGTTTTGGTCTTTACTCTTTCAATTGTGATTGGTATAAATCTATGATTTGCTCCACAAATTTCTGAACACTGTCCATAAAATAAACCAGGACGGTTTATAAAAAAACTTGTTTGATTAATGCGTCCTGGAGTAGCATCTACCTTTACACCTAGTGATGGTACTGTTCATGAGTGTAGTACATCTGCTGCTGTTACTAATACTCGGATTTGAGCTTGTATAGGTAATACTGCTCGATTATCAACCTCTAATAATCGGAATATTCCCAGTTCTATGTCATTTTGTGGAATTATATATGAGTCGAATTCAATATGGTTGAAATCTGAATATTCATAGCTTCAATATCATTGGTGCCCTACTGTTTTTAATGTAATTGATGGTTCTCTAATTTCGTCTATTAAGTATAGTAGTCGTAGTGATGGTATTGCAATTAAAATCAAAACAAATACTGGTAATACTGTTCATGCTGTTTCGATTTTTTGACCATCTAGTAAATTTCGGTTTGTTTGTTTGTTTCAAAATATAGCTATTATTACGTATCCTACTATGATTGTAATGATTAATAAAATTATTATTGTATGATCATGGAAGTAAACTATTTGTTCTATTATAGGGGATGCAGCATCTTGGAATCTAATTTGGGCTCATGTTGCCATTTTTAATGGAAGGTAATTAAAATCCCTTCATAGATGGGGCTTAAGTCCATAGCACTTTTCTGCCACATTAAAACTTTACTATTAATGGTAATTCAGAATAACTATGCTCCGTTGGAGGGGTTTTTTGATATCATTCGATTGAAGTATTTAGTGCTCTAGGGGATAATACTTGACGTTGAGATGCTATTGCCTCTCAAATAATAAACAGTAGTATTACTACTGCTACTATTGAGATTGATCTTCCTAATGTGGAGATAATATTTCATGCTGTATAAGCATCTGGGTAGTCTGAATATCGTCGTGGTATTCCTGCTAATCCTAGGAAGTGTTGAGGGAAGAATGTTAAGTTTACTCCGATAAATATGGTTGCAAATTGGGTTTTAAGTATAGAATTATCTATTGTAGTTCCTGTGAATAGCGGGAATCAGTGAATTAATCCTCCTATAATAGCAAATACTGCTCCTATAGATAGTACATAATGGAAATGGGCTACTACATAATAAGTGTCGTGTATAGCGATATCAATTGATGAATTTGCTAATACTACTCCTGTTAATCCACCTACTGTAAATAAGAAGACGAACCCTAATGCTCAAAGGAGTGAGGGACTATATCTTAGCTGTGTTCCATGTAAAGTTGCTAATCATCTGAAAATTTTAATCCCTGTGGGGACAGCAATTACTATTGTTGCTGATGTAAAGTATGCTCGGGTATCTACGTCTATTCCTACTGTAAATATATGGTGAGCTCATACTACAAATCCTAAAATTCCAATTGCAATTATTGCGTAGATTATTCCTAATACTCCGAATGTTTCCTTTTTTCCTCTTTCTTGTGCAATAATGTGGGAAATTATTCCAAATCCTGGTAGAATTAAAATGTAGACTTCAGGGTGTCCAAAAAATCAAAATAAGTGTTGATATAAAATAGGGTCTCCCCCTCCTGCGGGGTCAAAGAATGAGGTATTAATGTTTCGGTCTGTTAATAGTATTGTAATTGCTCCTGCAAGTACTGGTAGGGATAAAAGTAAAAGAAGGGCAGTGATTACTACGGCTCATACAAATAAAGGTATTTGATCTATTTTTATTCCTGGGGCCTTTATATTAATTGTTGTTCTAATAAAATTAATTGCTCCTAAAATTGATGAAACCCCCGCTAAGTGTAGTGAAAAAATAGTTAAGTCTACAGATCCTCCAGCATGTGCAATTGCTCCTGCTAATGGAGGGTATACTGTTCATCCTGTTCCTGCTCCTCTTTCTACAAGGCTTCTGGTTAAAAGTAGAGTAATTGATGGGGGCAGTAATCAAAATCTTATATTATTTAATCGTGGGAAAGCCATATCTGGGGCTCCTAATATTAAAGGTACTAATCAATTTCCGAAGCCTCCAATTATAATGGGTATAACTATAAAGAAAATTATTACGAATGCATGGGCAGTTACAATTACATTATAAATTTGATCGTCTCCAATTAATGACCCTGGTTGACCTAATTCAATTCGAATTAATATTCTTAGCGCAGTCCCTACTATACCTGCTCATGCTCCGAATATTAAGTAAAGGGTGCCAATATCTTTATGGTTAGTAGAAAACAGCCATTGTTGCATTTCTACTATCTATTTTAAATATTAATGACCCTTTAATATTTAATAGTAAGATGGTTGAGAAATAAACAATAGACTGTAAATCTATTAACGAGGTTTAATTTATACCTCTCTTGCTAGGTTTTATAGTCAAATTATGATATTAGACTGCAATTCTGAAGTTGTATTTAAATACTAGAGCCTGTTTTTGTTTGTGGATTAAGATCTAAAAGATTAATTACTTTTATTTATAACTTTGAAGGTTATTTGTTTATTTAACATAAGATCTTAATATATATTAATTATTGTGATTAATGGAATTCCTAAAATTGAAATTGAAATTGAGATTATTAATACTATTTTGTTTTTGTTCTCGTTTAATATTTTTCTTCCTTGGTTTCTTAAAGAAAATGCTCTGTATATTATCCGCAAATAGAAATATAGTGTAATTAGAGTTGTTATAATTATAATCAGAATTGTTAAATATTCCTTAAATATAATTATATTCTGAATAATTATTCATTTAGGTAAAAATCCTAAGAATGGGGGCAGCCCTGCCAATGATAATATTCTTGTAAATATTGTGAATTTAGCTGTAGCTTCTATTTTTGTATTAAAAATTTGTTGTAATTGGAATATTGTATAACTGTTTAAAATAATAATAACTGCTATATTAAGAATAGTATATATAATGAAATATGTTATCCAATAATATTCTCTTATTAATAATGCTGTTAATAATCATCCAATGTGTCTGATTGATGAGTATGCTATTATTTTTCGAATGGATGTTTGGTTTATTCCTCCAATAGCCCCCACAATTACTGATAAAATAATGATTCTATTAATAAATTTGTTGTTTAATAATTGGTATCTCGCTATTACTATTGGGGCAATTTTTTGCCATGTTATTAGAATAAAACAGTTAATTCAATTTAGTCCTTGTATTACATTGGGGAATCATAAATGGAATGGTGCTGCTCCTATTTTTATTAAGAGGGCTCTGATTAATACTATATTTTGTCATCTGTTAATGTTAGTTATTATTTCTGCAGATAAAACTGATATTAATAATATTATTGATGCTATTGCCTGAATTAAGAAATATTTTATTGATGCCTCTCTCTCATAAGGGGTTTTATTCCCGTAAATAATAGGAATGAATGATATGAGGTTTATTTCCAATCCAATTCATATGATTAATCAGGAGTTTGATCTAATTGAGATTAAAGTCCCCGTTAATAAGGTTGTAAATAATAGTAAAAATGATACATTTATCTTAATTAAAAAGAGAGAGATTATTACTCTCATAAAAAGGGTATGAACCTATTAGCTTATTTAGCTTATCTTTTTTATATCTTGGTGTATGGCGCACAAAAATTTTTGATGTTTTGAGAGTAGTTTAATTCTACGAGATATAATTTTAACAAAGGTGGTTTATTTTCACGTTTTCCATTCTATCAAAATGACCCTATACTCAGGCACTTTGTT